TTTTAGAAAGCCAATTTTCCATCGAATTGTTATTGGATACCGAGGACTTAGAGACTCTCCTGAGTCTGTATAGAAAGTATCTTCAGCCCTTTCCACAACCACTAATTCGATTTTCCGTCGGGCTATCCAATCTAATTCAGGACCCGGTAATTAAACACTACATTAGTAGTGGAAGGGAATCAATAAATCTTTATATGAGAGACCTTCCACCACTATAATCTGTCCTTGAATCCTAGAGGCAAGGATTTAGAGCACTTTAGCTTTCGAGAGTCAAACTTCCAGATGTTTAGAACCAAGCAAGCAAGTCTCAAGAGTCCTTTTACTTTGTTTGCTTCTGCTGGGGAAAAATTCAGCGAGTTATATTAGCAAAACGAAATAAGAGATTTCGAGTTCTTTCTTGATCAGGCGACACCCGGATTTGAACTGGGGAAAAAGGATTTGCAGTCCCCCGCCTTACCGCTCGGCCATGCCGCCAAAATGTATGATCTCCTACAAAATAGATGAAAAAAAGAGTCTCCCTTTGTTTGCGTCGGGTGGGGAATTCCTAAACTTCTTTTTTTATTGGACTTGCATCTTGAATCCCGTTTTCTTAAATTTAACCCTTGCCCGAAAAGAAAAAAATCCTTCGTTTTTTGGATTGGATCCATCCCTTCGGTTGTATGTATAGTATCTCAAAACCTAAATATTTACAAATTTTCCCTCTCTTTTTTCTATTGATATTGAAAAATTGAAAAACCAAATGTGGTTTTTCAGTCACAAAAGCCAAAATTTAGGACAAATTGGAACCATTAACTATTAAATGTGACTGTAAATTCATGAACGATTCTTGGATTTGAATCCAAAATTGTCTTTTCTTAATCCTAATGATATAAGACAATCCAAATTGATATATAACTAATCAGTATTGATTCTTTTCCATAAAAAAAATCCTTCCCAATTTCTATTATAACATCAAATAGAAGTATATGTAAACCCCAGAACATAAATTGTTATACAAATATTTAATTGGATATCCTATCTATATATGATGCCTATAGAGAATTATCAGTAAATTGTAGTGCTTCAATTTTTCATTCAATAGATGGAATAGAAAATGGAAATTTTGATATAGCATAGCACGCGCTGTCCCGAATAGAACTTCAATAAAGGAGGAAACATAGATAAGCTATCTACACATGGTTAATAAATACAAACTTTATTACTCTATTACGCCCTTCGATCGTATTCTACTAAAAAAAGGTAAAAGTATCTCTCTTTTATGCGAATCATTTGTTGAACAATAGAATCCATGAAAAAGTTAAGTGCTCAAAAAAGATCAACTCTATATTTTTGATGATTATAATGTCTTTATATCATCGAATAGATTAAATACCGAATCCATTTATTTTTCTGGTACCCAATCGGATTAGAATATGTAATATCATAATAATGGTAGAAATGGAATCACTTTTTTTTTTGATATTCTATCCAAAACTCCATAAGTCTCAGTGACATTTATTAATTCCTTTCGATTTTGTATCTGTTACAAATTCCAATTTGAATATAAAATTGTCTTTATTCCTCCGTTCATATGCATTTCATACATTCCATATATGGGGTGGGTCAAATTTCATGTGATTCAGTAAACAAAATAGAAATTCCATCATTGCTAAATCAATCCATATGATTTGATGAAGAATGGGTCAATAATGGAATTTTTTCGAGAAAAGGGAAATTCAAAATGCTCGGGGATGGAAATGAGGGAATGTCTACAGTACCTGGTTTTAATCAGATACAATTTGAAGGATTTTGTAGATTCATTGATCAGGGCTTAACAGAAGAACTTTATAAGTTTCCAAAAATTGAAGATACAGATCAAGAAATTGAATTTCAATTATTTGTGGAAACATATCAATTGGTAGAACCTTTGATAAAAGAAAGAGATGCTGTATATGAATCACTCACATATGCTTCTGAATTATATGTATCCGCGGGATTAATTTGGAAAACCAGTAGGGATATGCAAGAACAAACTCTTTTTATTGGAAACATTCCTTTAATGAATTCCCTGGGAACTTCTATAGTAAATGGAATATACAGAATTGTGATCAATCAAATATTGCAAAGTCCCGGTATCTATTACCGGTCAGAATTGGACCATAACGGAATTTCGGTCTATACCGGGACCATAATATCAGATTGGGGAGGAAGATTAGAATTAGAGATTGATCGAAAAGCAAGGATATGGGCTCGTGTGAGTAGGAAACAGAAAATATCTATTCTAGTTCTATCATCAGCTATGGGTTTGAATCTAAGAGAAATTTTAGAGAATGTTTGCTATCCTGAAATTTTCTTGTCTTTCCTGAATGATAAAGAGAAAAAAAAAATTGGGTCAAAAGAAAATGCCATTTTGGAGTTTTATCAACAATTTGCTTGTGTAGGCGGAGATCCGGTATTTTCTGAATCCTTATGTAAGGAATTACAAAAGAAATTCTTTCAACAAAGATGTGAATTAGGAAGG